CGTTCCATGCCCATTTCATAGGGAACCTCAAAGGGGCTCTATTTCATTATACATTATATTATAAAATATCATTATAAAATTATAAAATAATAATAATAAAATAATATAATTTATAAAATATTATATCTATATTCCAATTCCATTCATTTAATATCTCTTTGGAATCATTGACATAAGAGATGTCATTTATGGTCTTTTTCTTTCTATATATTTAGAGTCTATTCCAAATAGAGTCTATATGAAAGTTAAAAAATCATCATATAATAATCGAGAAATTGCAATACAAAAGAAAAGGAGGAGGTTTGTGATGATTTTGAAATTTTTTCTATTAGGTAATCCATTATCCTTATGCATGAAGATAATTAATTCCGTTGTTATAGTTGGACTCTATTATGGATTTATGACCACGTTCTCCATAGGGCCCTCTTATCTCTTCCTTCTTCGAGCTTGGGTTATGGAAGAAGGAACCGAAAAGCAGATATCAGCAACAACCGGTTTTATTATGGGACAGCTTATGATGTTTATATCAATCTATTATGCGCCTCTGCATTTAGCATTGGGTAAACCTCATACAATAACTGTCCTAGTTCTACCATATCTTTTATTTCATTTCTTCTGGAACAATAAGAAGCACTTTTTAGATTATGGATCTACTACTAGAAATTCAATACGTAATTTCAATATTCAATGTATATTCCTGAATAATTTCATTTTTCAATTATTCAACCATTTTATTTTACCAAGTTCAACACTAGCCAGATTAGTCAACATTTATCTGTTTCGATGCAACAACAAGATGTTATTTGTAACAAGTAGTTTTATTGGTTGGTTAATTGGTCACATTTTTTTTATTAAGTGGGTTGAATTGGTCTTATTCTGGATACGGCAAAATCATTCCATTCAATCTAATAAGTACCTTCTTTTAGAATTGAGAAATTCTCTGGCTCGAATCTTTAGTATTCTCTTATTTATTACTTGTGTATACTATTTAGGCAGAATGCCTTTACCTATTATTACTAAAAAGCTCAAGGAAACCTCAGCAACGGAGAAAAATGAGGAAAATGAGGAAGAAAGCAACATAGAAATAACTTCGGAACCAAAAGAAAGAAGAAGAAGATTTTCTTCGGCGGATCTCTCTTCGTCCTGTTTAGTTTCTTTTGGTTCCGAAGAAAAAGAAGATCCGCACAAAATAAATGAAACGAACAAAATCCCAGTGAATGGAAAAGAAAAAACAAAGGATGAATTCCACTTTAACTTTAAAGAGACGTGCTATAAGGATAGCCCAATTTACGAAGACTCTTATCTTAATAGGTATCAAGAACAAGAATTTTTGGAATTGGAAACTAAAGAAGATAAAAATCTTTTTTGGTTTGAAAAACCACTTGTCACTTTTCTTTTCGACTGTAAACGATGGAATCGTCCATTTCGATATATAAAAAATGATCGGTTTGAAAATGCTGTACGAAATGAAATGTCACAATATTTTTTTTATACATGTCCAAGTGATGGAAAACAAAGAATATCTTTTACATATCCGCCGAGTTTATCAACTTTTTCAGAAATGATAGAACGAAAGATATCTTTGTACACAACCGAAAAACTATCCCACGAGGATAATTATTGGGTTTATACTAATGAACAAAAAAAGCACACCTTGAGCAATGAATTAATAAATCGAATAAAAACTCTAGAAAAAAAAACAGGATCCCTTGTTCCAGATGTGCTCGAGAAAAGAATCAGATTATGCAATGATGAAAATGAAAAGAAATGCTTACCTAAAATGTACGATCCTTTTTTAAACGGACCATATCGCGGAAAAATCACAAAATTATATTCACGTTCAATCAGGGATGATTTAATAACTTCTACAATCAGGGTAACTTCTACAGATGCAGAGGAGTCCATAGCAATAGTCTGGATAAATAAAATTCACAGTCTACTTTCTAATGATTCCCCAAAAAAAGAATTTAAATATCAAAAGAATCTTTTTGATGGAGAATTTTTATCGACAAATATTGGTCATTCCTTAACCTCAATCGGCGAAGTCCCATTGGAATCCCCACCCAGTCTTAATTTGAAAAAATTGTCTTTATTGGCAGAAGAAAAAAGAATTGATTCAGAAAAGCAAGCAAAATGTTTGCAATTGATATTCGATGTAGTTACAACCGATCACAATGATCAAACAATTAGAAATCAAAATAATAAATTTTTTTTTCCTGGAATAGAAGAAATCAGAAAAGAGGTTCCTCGATGGTCATACAAATTGACCGACGATTTAGAAGAACAAGAGGAAGAAAATGAAGAAGAATCAACGGAAGATCATGAAATTCGTTCAAGAAAAGCCAAACGTGTTGTAATTTATACTGATAAAGACGAAACTACCAATACTATTAGTAATACTAGTGATAGTGATAAAGCAGAAGAGGTGTCTTTGATACGTTACTCACAACAATCGGATTTTCGTCGGGATCTAATCAAAGGATCCATGCGTGCTCAAAGACGTAAAACTGTTACTTGGGAAATGTTTCAAGCAAATGTGCATTCGCCACTTTTTTTGGATCAAATAGACAAAACATTTTTTTTCTATTTTGATATCTCCGAAATGATGAATCTCGTTTTTAGGGATTGGGTGGATAGAGAATCGGAATTTCAAAATTTCGATTCTGAGGAGGAAGAAGAGACAAAAGAAAGAGAGAAGAAAAACAAGGAAAAAAAAGAGGAAAATGAACGTATAACAATATCAGAAACTTGGGATAATATTATATTTGCTCAAGCAATAAGGGGTTCGATGTTAGTAACCCAATCGATTCTTAGAAAATACATTGTATTGCCTTCATTGATAATAGCTAAAAATGTCGGCCGTATGTTATTATTCCAATTCCCCGAGTGGTACGAGGATTTGAAAGATTGGAATAGAGAAATGTATGTTAAATGCACTTATAATGGTGTTCAATTATCAGAAACAGAATTTCCAAAAGATTGGTTAACGGATGGTATTCAGATAAAAATTCTATTTCCTTTCCGTCTGAAACCTTGGCGAAAATCTAAAGTACGATCCCATCATAGAGATACAATGAAAAAAAAGGGGAAAAAAGACAATTTTTGTTTTTTAACAGTCTGGGGAAGAGAAGCGGAACTCCCCTTCGGTTCTCCTCGAAAACAACCTTCTTTTTTTGAACCTATTTTGAAAGAGCTAAAAAAAAAAATTAGAAAAGTGGAAAAAACATTTTATCTTTCTCTAGTTCTAAGAGTCTCTAAAAAAACGAGAAAATGGTTTTTAAAGATTTCAAAAGAAAAAACAAGATGGGTTAACAAAACAATTCTAGTTATAAAACGAATAATGAAAGAACTTGAAAAAATAAACCCAATTTTATTATTTGGATTGGGGAAAGAAAAAGTATATGAATCGGATGAAAATAGAAAAGATTCTATAATCAGTAATAAGATTACCGACAAATTAACCATTCGAATTCAATCCACGAATTGGACAAAACGTTCACTTATAGAAAAAAAAATAAAAGATCTTGCTGATAGGACAACCACAATCAGGAATCAAATAGAACAAATCACAAAAGACAAGAAAAAAATAATTCTAACTCCAGATATAAGTATTAGCCCTAACCAGACAAATTGTGCTGATAAAAATTCAGCATTGCAAAAACATATTTGGCAAATATTCAAAAGAAAGAGTACCCGATTAATACGTAAATTATACTACTTTCTCAAATATTTCATTGAAAAAATATACAGCGATATCCTTCTATGTACCATTAATATTCTTAGGACCAATGCACAACTTTTCCTTGAATCAACAAAAAAAACGATCAATAAATTCTTTTACCACGATGAAACAAATCAAAAAGGGATTGATCAAACAAATAAAAATAAAATTCACTTTATTTCGACAATGAAAAAGTCGCTTTCTAATATTAATAATAAGAATTCAAACATTTATTGTGACTTATCTTCTTTGTCACAAGCCTATGTATTTTATACATTATCACAAGTTCAAGTTAATAACAAGTATTACTTGAAATCCGTACTTCAATATCACGGGATCCATCTTTTTCTTAAAGATAGAATCAAGGATTGTTGTGGGACACGAGGACTATTTGATTCCAAACCAAAGCATAAGAAAGTTTATAAGTCTGGAATGAATAAATGGAAAAACTGGTTAAAGAATCATTATCAATACAATTTATCTCAAACTCAATGGTCTCGATTAGTACCACAAAAATGGAGAAAAAAAGTCAATCAACGTTGTACAACTCAAAAAAAAGACTCAATAATATTGGATTCATATAAAAAAAACCAATTAATTCATTACGTGAAACAAAATTATTACGGAAAAGAAAAATTCAAAAAAAACTACAAATATGATCTTCTAGCACATAAATATATGAATTATGAGGATGGAGGGGACTCATATATTTATGCATCGCCATTACAAGTAAACAGAGACCAAAAATTTCCATATAATTTCAATACACAGAAAACACAGAAACCCGAATCATTTTATGTACTAGTAGATATAGATATTAGTGATTATCTAGGAGAAGAATCTAGTCTATATGGAGAAAAAAATCTGGATAGAAAATACTTTGATTGTAGAATTCTCCGGTTTTGTTTTAGAAAAAATATCGATATTGATACCTGGACTAATATTGATACCTGGACTAATATGCATATTGGTACCAATAAAAAAAAAAATACTAAAGCTGGAACTAATAATTCTCAAAAAATTTATAAAAATATTTATCCTCTCACAATTCATCAAAAAACAAAACCATCCAATAAAAGAAAAAAACTTTTTGATTGGATGGGAATGAATAAAGAAAGGCTATATCGTCCCATATCAAATCTGGAATCTTGGTTCTTCCCAGAATTTGGACTACTTTATGATGCATATAAGCTTAAACCATGGATTATGCCAATCCAATTTCTTCTTTTAAACATTCATAGAAATAAAAATATTAGTCAAAATAAGAACATCAACGGAAATCAAAAAAAGGATCTTAATCTACGATCTAATAAAAAAGAATATCTTGAATTAGAGAATCATAACCAACAAGAAAAGAAACAAAAGCAAAAGCTAAAACTAAGAGATCTTGGATCAGATACACAACAAGATACACAAAAACAAAAGAAAAAAGAAGATATTGAAAAAAATTATACGGAATCAACCATTAAAAAACGTAGAAAAAAAAAACAATTCAAGAGTAAGAAGGAAGCAGAACTAGATTTATTCTTGAAAAAATATTTAATTTTTCAATTAAGATGGGATGATTCTTTGAATCAAAGAATGATCAACAATATCAAGGTATATTGTCTACTACTTAGACTGATAAATCTAAAGGAAATTGCTATATCCTCAATTCAAAGAAGAGAGATGCTTCTAGATGTAATGTTGATTCAAAAAGATCTATCTCTTACAGAATTGATAAAAAGGGGAATGTTTATTATTGAACCGGTTCGTCTCTCTAAAAAATGGGATGAAGAATTTATTATATATCAAACCATAGGTATTTCATTGATCAATAAGAGTAAACAACAAACTGAAACTGGTATAAGATCTGAAACTGATAGAAGATATATAAAAGAAAAATATCTTGATGAGAGTCCTTTTGAGAAATCCATTTCACAACATAGCACTATGCTTGTGGATGAAGACAAAAATAATTATGATTTATTTGTTCCTGAAAATATTCTATCTACTAGACGTCGTAGAGAGTTGAGAATTCTAATTTGTTTCAATTCCTGGAAAGGGAATGTTGTAGACGTAGATAGAAATCTGATATTTTTCAATGAAAAAAACACCATAAGAAACTGTGGACAGTTTTTGAAAAAAGACAAGCATTTTAATACAAATGCAAATAAAAACAAATTAATTAAATTAAAATTGTTTCTTTGGCCTAATTATCGATTAGAAGATTTAGCTTGTATGAATCGGTATTGGTTTGATACCAATAATGGTAGTCGTTTCAGTATGTCAAGAATACGGATGTATCCACAATACGATTCAGAATTAATTGATAGTATATTTAAATAGTATAAATAGTAGTATAAAATAAATAGTATATCTTTAAGTAGTATATTTAATTTAAATAGTATACTTAATATTTTATTTATTTATAAATATAAATAAATAAAATATTATAATTATAAATATTAATAAGTAAAATCAATAAATAAAATAATAAATAAACATGTATAAATAAATATAATAAAAATATATATTTTTATTATATTTATTTAAATTTAATTTATTTTATTATATTTTATTATTTATTGTATATATATTATATATATATATTATTATTATATGTATGTGTAGTGCGTAGTGCGTGAGTGAGACATTCGATATACGAAGGCCGAAAGATATACACATATGTTGTGTTACATTATGATACATGATACTAAATTTAATGGCTTATCAACTAAATCTAGAAATGAATCGGCAAAATCTTCTTAGGTACAATACAAAGAAATCATTCCCTTTGGTGAGTGCAGAAATATATTATACCTTTCTATCCAAATCAAAAAAATTCAAATTTGATTTGGATAGAAAAAATAGTATCGTATATATAAGAGTAAGAGAAAACCATTTTTGTGTTTACCAGAAAATGACCGACATTATTATTTCTGATCAGTAAAAAAAAAATGGAAAATTCTTTTATGGTCAAAAATTCATTTATCTCAATTATTTCACAAGAACAAGAAGAAAAAGAAGAAAACAGGGGGTCTGTCGAATTTCAAGTATTCAGTTTCACCAATAAGATACGGAGACTTACTTCACATTTGGAATTGCATAAAAAAGATTTTTTATCTCAGAGGGGTTTACAAATAATTCTGGGAAAACGTCAACGGCTGCTGGCGTATTTGTCAAAGAAAAATAGAGTACGTTATAAGAAATTAATTAATCAGTTGGATATTCGAGAGCCAAAAACTCGTTAATTCAAAGATTCGTTTAAATTATTTTTTTTTTTAGATTTTTATATTTTGTTTGATTTTGACCGAACCTCGTTTTGAAAAATTCATAGAATAATGAATTGGGGAAAAAAGATATGACTGTACCGGCTACAAGAAAAGATCTTATGATAGTCAATATGGGTCCTCACCACCCATCAATGCACGGTGTTCTTCGACTGATCGTTACTCTCGATGGTGAAGATGTTATTGACTGTGAACCCATACTAGGTTATTTACACAGAGGAATGGAAAAAATTGCGGAAAACCGAACAATTGTACAATATTTGCCTTATGTAACGCGTTGGGATTATCTAGCTACTATGTTCACAGAAGCAATAACAGTAAATGCACCAGAACAATTGGGAAATATTCAAGTACCTCAAAGAGCCAGCTATATCAGAGTAATTATGCTAGAGCTGAGTCGTATAGCTTCTCATTTGTTATGGCTTGGACCTTTTATGGCAGATATTGGCGCACAGACTCCCTTTTTTTATATTTTCAGAGAGAGGGAATTGATATATGATCTATTTGAAGCTGCCACAGGTATGCGAATGATGCATAATTATTTCCGTATCGGAGGAGTAGCTGCTGATTTACCTCATGGCTGGATAGATAAATGTTTGGATTTTTGCGATTATTTTTTAACAGGAGTTGACGAATATCAAAAACTTATTACGCTAAATCCCATTTTTTTAGAACGAGTTGAAGGAGTGGGCATTATTGGGGGAGAGGAAGCAATAAACTGGGGCTTATCAGGACCAATGTTACGAGCTTCCGGAATCCAATGGGATCTTCGTAAAGTTGATCAATATGAGTGTTACAATGAATTCGATTGGGAAGTCCAATGGCAAAAAGAAGGAGACTCATTAGCTCGTTATTTAGTACGAATCGGTGAAATGACGGAATCCATAAAAATTATTCAACAGGCTCTAGAAGGAATTCCGGGGGGACCCTATGAAAATTTAGAAGTCCGACGCTTTGATAAAGCAAAAGATTCCGAATGGAATGATTTTGAATATAGATTCATTAGTAAAAAACCTTCGCCAAATTTTGAATTGTCAAAACAAGAACTTTATGTCAGAGTAGAAGCCCCAAAGGGAGAATTAGGCATTTTTCTGATAGGAGATCAGAGTGTTTTCCCTTGGAGATGGAAAATTCGTCCGCCAGGTTTCATCAATTTGCAAATTTTGCCTCAGCTAGTTAAAAGAATGAAATTGGCTGATATCATGACGATACTAGGTAGTATAGATATTATTATGGGAGAGGTTGATCGTTGAAATGATAATTGATATAACAGAAGTACAAACTATCAATTCTTTTTCTAGATCGGAATTCTTAAAAGAGGTTTATGAACTTATATGGTTCTTTGTCCCTATTTTTATTCTGATATTTGGAATCATAATAGGTGTATTAGTAATTGTATGGCTAGAAAGAGAAATATCCGCAGGGATACAGCAACGTATTGGACCTGAATATGCCGGTCCATTAGGAATTCTTCAAGCTTTAGCGGATGGTACCAAGCTACTTTTTAAAGAGGATCTCCTACCGTCTAGAGGGGATAGTCGTTTGTTCAGTGCCGGGCCAACAATAGCGGTCATATCTATTTTACTAAGTTATTTAGTAATTCCTTTTGGGTATCACCTTGTTCTAGCCGATCTCAGTATAGGTGTTTTTTTATGGATCGCCATTTCAAGTATTGCTCCTATTGGACTTCTTATGTCAGGATATGGGTCGAATAATAAATATTCTTTTTCAGGTGGTCTACGAGCTGCTGCTCAATCCATTAGTTATGAAATACCATTAACTCCATGTGTGTTATCAATATCTCTACGTGTGATTCGTTAGAACATGAACTTTTCCTTATTTTTTTTTTTTTTTTAAGAAAGGGATTAAATGTATTGAATAAATATAGTTTTTTTTTATTCATCATTCAGATTTAGGTCAATAGGTTAAACTAGATAGTCATATGAGTGAAACAAAACAGCTTATAAATTCGCAGTAAGAAAATGCATTCTCATTCCCTATGTACAAGAGTAAAGTGGAAGTAAACATAAGCAGTGTAAATTGTTTACCCCAAGGTTGAAATTGCTTGATTAGTCTTCATGTCTTGAAGCGGGTACAAAGGATCAACTGTATGGAGTTTCAACTATAGTCTTGTACGTATTACCATATGGGAGATTAATCAAAAATGAGTGGACAAGTAGGAACACCAAGATACGCAAAAGATTAGTAATAGAGATAATGTAATGTATGTAAAGTCTCAAAAGAGGCATTTACGCATAAAATGAATCAAAATAAGGGCTTTAAGTTGGTAGAAATGATAAAGCAGTACTTCCTTATAGGATTCCGATCTAGAGTATGCTCCTATTCACTGATTAAAGAAATGACTATCAAGAACGAATTAATCCTCTTTTTTCAGAGTACCCCCTCTCTCTTCTGAGAAACAAGAACAGGAACAAAAGAAACAGAATGCAATATATGGAATGGGAAAATAACTGAATAATAAAAAATATCTTTAGTTATTCTTTCTTTACTGTATCCATACATATGCAATTCTTACAAAAATTCATGAATTAGTGGCTAATTCTTTCTTTTTCTCGTAATCCAATAAAAAAGATGGGTCGAACTGTCTCGTCTATTTACAAAAATGAGTATTTTATTGAAGTAATAAATTATTACTGAACAAAGAAAATTTCTTTTTAAGAGAATGAGATCAATTCGGAAGCGCTTTTTCTAGCAAACAGAATTACCTCGGTCTAATTTTGGACTCTCCAATCTATCTTCATTCTATTTTTTCCCCAATAGATAATTAATGTTAATACCGAACTAGTCCTTATATTTATTTGTGGCCGTAGAGGAGCCGTATGAAACTGAGGTTTCATGTACGGTTCTGGAATAGCGACGGAAACAGTGATGTTATCGCCGACTATAATTATCTAACAGTTCAAGTACAGTTGATATAGTTGAGGCCCAGTCAAAATATGGTTTTTGGGGGTGGAATCTGTGGCGTCAGCCTATAGGATTTATAGTTTTTTTAATTTCGTCTCTAGCAGAATGTGAGAGATTACCTTTTGATTTACCAGAAGCAGAGGAAGAATTAGTAGCAGGTTATCAAACCGAATATTCAGGTATCAAATACGGTTTGTTTTACGTCGCTTCTTATCTAAATTTATTAGTTTCTTCATTATTTGTAACAGTTCTTTACTTAGGTGGGTGGAATTTTTCTCTTCCGTACATATTTCTTCCTGAACTTTTCGGAATAAATAAAATAGAGGGGATCTTTGGAATGATAATTGGTATCTTTATTACATTAGCTAAAGCCTATTTGTTCCTGTTTATTCCTATCACAACAAGATGGACTTTGCCTAGGATGAGAATGGACCAACTATTAAATCTTGGATGGAAATTTCTTTTACCTATTTCTCTAGGTAATCTATTATTGACAACTTCTTCTCAACTTGTTTCACTATAAATATAAATAACAGAATACAATAACGCTATTCTAGATGCATAACCTCTCTCAAACAAGAGAAAGAAATATTAATTTCTTTATTTCATGGATATATACGATATGTTTCCTATGGTGACTGGATTCATGAATTATGGTCAACAAACAGTACGAGCTGCAAGGTATATTGGTCAAGGTTTTATGATTACCTTATCCCATGCAAATCGTTTACCCGTAACTATTCAATATCCTTATGAAAAATCAATCACATCAGAGCGTTTCCGGGGTCGAATCCATTTTGAATTCGATAAATGTATTGCTTGTGAAGTATGTGTTCGTGTATGTCCTATAGATCTACCCGTTGTAGATTGGAGATTGGAAACAGATATTAAAAAGAAACAATTGCTTAATTATAGTATTGATTTCGGGGTCTGTATATTTTGTGGTAACTGTGTCGAGTATTGTCCAACAAACTGTTTATCAATGACTGAAGAATATGAACTTTCTGCTTATGATCGCCACGAATTGAATTATAATCAAATTGCATTGGGTCGGTTACCAATATCAATAATAGGAGATTACACAATTCAAACAATTATGAATTTAACTCAAATCAACAAAGTAGACAAGGATAAACCTCTTCATTCAAGGACGATTACCAATTAGTATTAGTAAGATTCTTTTTTTGATATATTTGATTATATTTGATATATATTTGTTGATTTGATATAATATATAATATATATATTTATATTTATTTATATTTGTATATATATATTATTATATATATATTATATATATTTGATATATATAATTTATATATAATAATAATAATATAATATAATAATATAATTAAAATAATTAAAAATATAGATATATAAAAAATAAATAAAAATAATGTAAATATATCTACATTAATCCACTACATAAATTCACACTGAATTAAAAAATTGAGATTTAATTCAATTAGAGATGTAGCATATACAAGAAAAAGCAAATAGGGTAACTTTTTTTCCTGGATTATTCAAAAAAAAAGGTCATAAAAAATTTCAACTTATCTATATTTTATACATTATACATAATGGATTTAACTGGACTAATACATGATATTCTTGTAGTATTTCTGGGATCAGCTCTTATATTGGGGGGCTTAGGAGTAGTTTTACTTACCAATCCAATTTATTCTGCCTTTTCTTTGGGATTGGTTCTTGTTTGTATATCCTTATTCTATATTCTATTGAACTCCTATTTTGTAGCTGCTGCACAGCTCCTTATTTATGTGGGAGCTATAAATGTCTTAATCATATTTGCTGTGATGTTCATGAAGGGTTCAGAATATTCCAATGATTTCTATCTTTGGACCGTGGGGGATGGGGTCACTTCGTTGGTTTGTACAAGTATTCTTTTTTCACTAATTACTACTATCCCAGATACATCATGGTACGGGATTATTTGGACTACAAAATCAAACCACATTATAGAGCAGGACCTTATAAGTAACGTTCAACAAATTGGGATTCATTTATCAACAGATTTTTTTCTTCCATTTGAACTCATTTCTATAATTCTTTTAGTTGCCTTGATAGGTGCAATTACTATGGCTCGTCAATAATAAAATACTAATTAGTAATAATTAGTATTATATAATAAATACTTAAATACTAAATACTTAGTATTAATTAATTACTTAAGATTAACGCTCCAAAAAAAGAGGCTTTTTTGTCATGTGTTATTGTTAGGACATTTATTTCCCTTCAAATATATTTTGATATTTATAGTTCATATATGAATGATATTAATCTAAGAGACCTGTATATAAAAAGTATTCCAAGATATTTGATTCTACCTTTTCTTCTATCTCTTCTATCGTGAATGCTTTCTTTTGTCCTGGATTTTGTCCTGGAATTATGACTTTCTGAAATTATTATTTTAGAAAAAACTTTAAGTAGTTGAATTGTTTGTTGAAATCAATTGAGATTGATAAGGAGTTAGTCAATGATGTTTGAGCATGTACTTTTTTTGAGTGCATATTTGTTTTCTATCGGTATTTATGGATTGATCACAAGTCGAAGCATGGTTAGAGCACTTATGTGTCTTGAGCTTATACTAAATTCGGTTAATATTAATCTTGTCACATTTTCTGATTTATTTGATAATCGACAATTAAAAGGAGACATTTTCTCGATCTTTGTTATAGCTATTGCAGCGGCTGAAGCGGCTATTGGTCTAGCTATTGTTTCGTCGATCTATCGTAACAGAAAATCAACGCGTATCAATCAATCAAATTTGTTGAATAAATAGTTCTAATGATATAACAAAATTGTAATCAATAATTATATACATATAATTTAATACTCATAAATAGAATAAAATAAATAAAAAAAAAATACATATCATATACTAATTACATATGCCAAGATAATAAATAAAATACATATATACTATACAAACAAACCATATATTTATCATGTATAATTATATAATATGTATGTGTAATATTACTAAGTATGATATAATAATATAATGGATAATAAATAAACTGAATAATAAATAATATTTTAAACTGACTGAATAGTAAATAATATATACTAATACTAACTGAATCTGAAATGGAAATTAATTATATATTAATTATATAATTATATATTAATTATATTATTAATTATTATAATATTATTTTATTAAATTTAATTTTAAAATTAAATTTAATAAATAAAAGAAAAAATCAAATAAAAATAAATAATATATAACATAATTAGGTATTAAATAAAATAACTAAGTTAAGTAAAATAAGACAAAAGAAAGAATAAATAACTAAAATATTATTTATAATTACTTACTAAAAATCACTTACTATAAAATATTTTTTATAATTATTAAATTAAAGTTTGTAATTAACTAAATATTTACAACATAATTAACTAAACTAAAGTAGTATTTACAACTATTTTTTTTATATTTATTTATATTTTATTGTAATTATATATTTATTTATTTATTGTAATAATATTAACAATATTAAATAATAATTAATTAAATAATAAAAAATATAATAATATTAAAATTAAATATAATATTATAATTCATAATATTATGTTTATAGTTCATAATATTATGTTCATAATATTTTATGGTTTATAATAAAATATGATTAATTAGTAGTAATACTAATTGGTACTAACATAATTAATATTATTTTATCAGTTATATTCACCGATTTTTATAGTTTTACTTTATTAGTATTAGTTAATATTAGCATGTAATATGGACAATTTGTATCACTATGTTTGGTGAAATAGAAATCAAAGTCTCTTGGCCCTCTTCTCATGAACAGATCCAGAAGTATATAGATTCTAAAAAAAAATTCTGGTAAACCACTGATTCGTCTGGTGTCTACAATATATGGATTTATTTATTATTGATTTTACCAGAACCAGATCGAAAATTTTTATGTTCAAAACTGAAGCTTATAGATCCAATGTCACATTCAGTAAAGATTTATGATACATGTATAGGGTGTACTCAATGTGTACGGGCCTGCCCTACGGATGTTTTGGAAATGATACCTTGGCCGGGATGTAAAGCTAAGCAAATTGCCTCCGCTCCAAGAACTGAGGACTGTGTAGGTTGTAAGAGATGTGAATCCGCTTGTCCAACAGATTTTTTGAGTGTCCGTGTTTATTTATGGCATGAGACAACTCGCAGTATGGCCCTAGCTTACTGATACGTTATAAAAAAATCCACTTGAATCATTTGATTCCTCTTTACTGAAAAAAACCCGCGCTCAAAATTAAATAAAAAATATTTTATTGATATTGAGTACGGGTTTTTCTGGTCAAAGCGTATCTTGTTTTTATCACGAGTTTTTTTCCTTGGTTAACAATAATTATTGTTTTTCCTATATTTGCGGGCTCTTCCATTTTTTTTCTCCCGCATAGGGGAAATAAGGTAGTTCGCTGGTATACTATGGGTATTTGTTTATGGGAACTTCTTATAACGACCTATGCATTCTGTTATCATTTTCAATTGGACGATCCGTTAATCCAATTAGAAGAGGATTTTAAATGGATAAATATTTTTGATTTTCACTGGAGACTTGGAATCGATGGACTTTCGATAGGACCCATTTTATTGACAGGATTTATCACTACTTTAGCTACTTTAGCGGCTTGGCCCGTTACTCGAGATTCGCGATTGTTTCATTTCCTGATGTTAGCAATGTACAGTGGTCAAATAGGATCATTTTCTTCTCGAGACCTTTTACTTTTTTTTATTATGTGGGAGTTAGAATTAATTCCTGTTTATTTACTTTTATCCATGTGGGGGGGGAAAAAACGTCTGTACGCGGCTACAAAATTTATTTTATACACTGCCGGGGGTTCCATTTTTCTTTTAATAGGAGTTCTAGGTATGGGTTTATATGGTTCTAATGAACCAACATTAAATTTTGAAACATTAGCTAATCAATCGTATCCCGTAGCATTGGAAATAATATTATATTTTGGCTTCTTTATTGCTTATGCTGCCAAATCACCGATTATACCCCTACATACATGGTTACCAGATACCCACGGGGAAGCACATTACAGTACATGTATGCTTCTAGCTGGAATCTTATTAAAAATGGGAGCATATGGATTGATTCGGATCAATATGGAATTTTTATCCCACGCTCATTCCATATTTTCACCATGGTTGGTAATAGTGGGAACAATACAAATAATTTATGCCGCTTCAACCTCTCTCGGTCAACGCAATTTAAAAAAGAGAATAGCCTATTCTTCTGTATCTCACATGGGTTTCACAATTATAGGAATTGGTTCGATAACCAACACAGGACTTAATGGAGCTATTTTACAATTACTCTCTCATGGATTTATTGGTGCTGCCCTTTTTTTCTTGGGGGGAACAAGTTGTGATAGAATACGTCTTGTTTATCTTGATGAAATGGGAGGGATATCCATTCCAATGCCAAAAATCTTTACTATGTTCAGTAGTTTCTCAATGGCTTCTCTTGCATTGCCAGGAATGAGTGGTTTTGTTGCGGAATCAGTAGTATTTTTTGGAATAATTACCAGTCCAAAATATCTTTTAATACCAAAAATACTAATTACTTTTGTAATGGCAATTGGAATGATATTAACTCCTATTTATTCATTATCTATGTTACGCCAGATGTTCTATGGATATAAGTTATTCAATCTTCCAAATTCTTTTTTTGTAGATTCTGGACCACGAGAACTATTTGTTTCGATCTGTATTTTTCTACCCGTAATAGCGATTGGTATTTATCCTGATTTGGTTATTTCATTATCAGTTGACAAGGTACAAGCTATTCTATCTAATTATTACGATAGATAGTCTTCATGAATAAAACAGAAAGTCATTATGGGAAGTGAATTAGAATTGTAATGGGATGCATTACATCTCAAGTTTTTTTGAGAACCGTTTAACTCAAAAAGTCAAATGGTTCTCAAAAAAACTTACACAAACTTTCTTTATCTGTGGGACGATTTTTTTTTATTTATTCTTCAATAAGTTTATTCAATTAGATGCTAAATTAAATTGGTATCTAATCTAAGTTAATATGAATGAACCATAACTATGCAGTCCTATTCCTAATAGATTAACCCCAAAATAACATATCCAAATTATTAGAAATCCTATAGAAGCCACAATTGCCGAATTTGTACCTTGCCAACTTTGGGTTGTTCTAGTATGTGAATAAATCGCATATATGGTCCAAGTAATAAATGCCCAAGTTTCTTTAGGGTCCCAATTCCAATAGGATCCCCATGCCTCATTAGCCCATACTGCTCCAGAGAGAATACCCATAGTTAAAAAAATAAATCCTAGACTAATGACACGAGAACTCCAATAATCCAATCTTTGTATCAATTGATATTTGTAATAATTTTTAAAAGAAGAAAAAGAAGTATTTTGTAAAACATTTCCATTTTCATTCAAGTATTCGATCTCACCAAAGAAAAATGACCTAATTAATAAATTCTTGTTTTCACCAAAACTTTCGATATTTTTTCGAAATGTAATGACTAGAAGAGCAATTGAAAATAAGGATCCAACTAAGAGAGCTGCGTAACTCAATAACATCATACTTACATGCATCATTAACCAATGGGACCGTAGAGCAGGTACTAATATTGTGGATTGATGCATTTCAGTTGAAAGACCCGAAGTAGCAAAGCCTTGAGTAAAAATAGCACTTGGTATGGTTATTGTGCTTAAATCGTTTTTATTTTTATGATTCCATATTTTAGGAATCATATGAATTATAGCGAAACTCCACGAAAGGAACATTAATGATTCGTATAAATTACTTAATGGGAAATGTCCCGAATAAATCCAACGAATAACTAATAATCCTGTTATCGAAAAAAAAGTAGCTATCATCCCCTTTTCCGACGAATCACATAATCCTACGATTTCGTGGACTAAAAAGGTCATCAAATGAATCGTAATTACAATTGAAATGATCGAAAAAGAGATATGATTTAAGATATGTTCTAAAGTTACAAATATCATAGAAGGAGTCCAATTACATACAGAATTCAAATCAGGAATTAAATAAATTATAAGATCTATATTTTATTTTTAGAGGATGCCGCCACTCGGACTCGAACCGAGATGCTCTAGCACTGCTTCCTAAGAGCAGCGTGTCTACCGATTTCACCATGGCGGCTTGCTTGAAATAATAATAGCTCATTCATCTTGAATCGTCGAGATTCAAGGATTTAATGTAATATTGTTTAAATTGAAATTAATAAATTTATTATAATATTTAAAATATTTACATATTACATATTACGTAACTTGGTATCATTAAATTGTATTACTAATTGTATTCCTTGTTGCGTATAGCATTTATGGGAAGATTTATCAAACAAATCAATTAGGTATTGGACTAGACATATAACAAAAAAAGTTGCAATCTCTATTGTAATTTACTTTTCACAAAAAGTTAGTTGCGGTAAGTCAAAATTACTATCTCACAAAATTCTAGTATAATGAAAAAAAAAAATGAAACTTCGTATATTATTTTTCTATTTTTTCTTTTAATTTAAATTAAAAGAAAAAATAGAAAAATAATATAATAATAGTAAAAACCAGTATAGTTATAATAGACAGAGAAAATCTTCTTCTACATGCCACAATTGAAGAATTTAAAACAAAACACAAATTAATTTAATGCGACTCATTCGTCTTATAAAATAAATAAAAGTTTTAATTATTTATTAATTATTTGAACTATGTCAATTCAGATTAGTCCAAGGCCTTATTACTTGTTTGTCGCACAAAAAAACTTTTTGAATGTCTTGTGGATACTGATTTAGCTAAAGAAAAAGCCTTTAGCGCAGCCAAATATCCTTTTTTCTTCCAAATACTTTTACGAATACGTTTTTTTGACATAGAAGTACGTTTTTTTGGAACTGCCATTCAAAAAAAAAGAGTTAGTCATTTTTATTATTGGATGTGAAAGACATGTATTGTTCAAAAAGGGTCGGCTTTTTTCATTATTTATTATCTATACTTTACTTAACTTATTACATAGATAACAATTTTTCATAACATACAAAAATAGTTTCTTACCTAACAAACAAAAAAATATATTGTATTGATTTGTTTTGTGCACATCCCATACAGTTTTTGTACTAGAAAAGAAAATTTCCTTTGATAATAATCTTTTCTTATTTTAGTTTATTTTTATGCTTTTTATTTTTCGTATATTACATACAAATACAATCTTCAAATCAAAAAAAACTAGTATTGATTGTTTTGTTATCTTTATTTTATAGCCCCATTTGAATCTGTGTTTACGGTATCTATTACCACTAAAAAGAAATTGATTGCCATTCAGAAAGAACAAAAAAGTTTCCAACTCATATTTGTTTGATTTTAGTCTGATATTTTTATAACACATTTAATAAATAAAAAATATTAAGACTCTTTCCCCATCTCCTTATATAATTTTAAATTATTTAAATTTGATTTTCTATTAATTTAATTGATCAATTTCAGAGTACCTATTCATAATTTAAATTTAAATAGAAAATCAAACTATTATAGTTAGTCTCTTAATTAAACAAGACATTACTGGATAAAGGTAATTTTAGTAATATCTAGTAATATCTTATTTCAGTTCTATGCCAACTAAGAAATATTGTAGGATTCTATTTACGATAAGCATAAGTTTTCCTATTGAATTGGAATTCAATCAATCAGTTCCACAGTGAATTAGATAATTACTTTAAATATATTAACTATAATAGATAATAAAGTTTCTTTTTTTATTGAATTCTGTTATGTTATTAGCAGATACTGGATCCATATCTGAACCAAGTACTTTATTTTGTGTTGGTGGAACTTTTTTTTACTATACTATATGGTTATAAATCATCAAAACGGTAGAATAATTAAAAATTTTATATTTTTTGGATCTTAATTTAAATTTAATAAAAATCTATCTTTAGTGAATAACCAGGTAATAATCTTTACCTAGTCATTTGGTCATATCATTTGATCAAACGAATTGGAGCTTTTTGAATTATTTAATAATATATGGGAAAAATCAGATCAATTAAGAATTAAAATCTTTGAGTTTTTCATAAATTTTTTGCTGATTTCTTTTATTCTTGTTCTTTCCGAAATAGAAATAGATAAGAGTTGGTGAATCGGAAACAATTATAATTAAATTAATAATAAAAAAAAATTTAAAATTTGCTTTCTTATGGAACATACATATCAATATGCATGGATAATACCTTTCCTTCCACTCCCTATTACTATGTCAATAGGATTTGGACTTCTACTTGTTCCAACAGCAACAAAAAATATTCGTCGTATGTGGGCTTTTCCTAGTGTTTTACTGCTAAGCATAGCTATGATTTTTTCGGCCAATCTGTCTATTCAACAAATAAATGGAAGTTTCATTTATCAATATCTATGGTCTTGGACCATCAACAATGATTTTTCTTTAGAATTCGGATACTTTATTGATCCGCTTACTTCCATAATGTTAATATTAATCACTACTATTGGAATTATGGTTCTTATTTATAGTGACAATTATATGTCTCATGATCAAGGATATTTGAGATTTTTTGCTTATATGAGTTTTTCCAATGCTTCAATGTTGGGATTAGTTACTAGTTCCAATTTGATACAAATTTATATTTTTTGGGAATTGGTAGGAATGTGTTCGTATTTATTAATAGGTTTTTGGTTCACACGACCAATTGCAGCAAGTGCTTGCCAAAAAGCTTTTGTAACCAATCGTGTAGGGGATTTTGGTTTGTTATTAGGAATCTTAGGTTTTTATTGGATAACAGGAAGTTTTGAATTTCGGGATTTGTTCGAAACATTTAATAAGTTGATTCATAATAATGAGGTTAATTCCTTATTTGCTACTCTGTGTGCCTTCCTATTATTCCTCGGTGCAGTTGCTAAATCCGCACAATTCCCCCTTCACATATGGTTACCTGATGCCATGGAGGGACCTACTCCTATTTCGGCTCTTATACATGCTGCTACTATGGTAGCGGCGGGAATTTTTCTTGTGGCTCGGCTTCTTCCTCTTTTCACAGGCATACCTTACATAATGAATCTCATTTCTTTGATAGGTGTAATAACACTATTATTTGGAGCGACTTTGGCTCTTGCTCAAAGAGATATTAAAAGAAGTTTAGCCTATTCTACAATGTCTCAATTGGGTTATATTATGTTAGCCCTAGGGCTAGGTTCTTATCGAGCTGCTTTATTTCATTTGATCACTCATGCCTATTCTAAAGCATTATTGTTTTTGGGATCCGGATCTATTATTCATTCAATGGAACCCCTTGTTGGATATTCACCCGATAAAAGTCAGAATATGGTTCTTATGGGTGGTTTAACAAGATATGTTCCAATTACAAGAACTACGTTTTTATTAGGTACACTTTCTCTTTGTGGTATTCCACCTCTTGCTTGTTTTTGGTCCAAAGACGAAATTCTTAGTGAAAGTTGGTTGTATTCACCAATTTTCGCAGTAATAGCTTGTTTTACAACAGGACTAACTGCATTTTATATGTTTCGGGTGTATTTACTTACCTTTGAAGGGTATTTACATGTTCATTTTCAAAATTATAGTGGAACTCAAAATAGCTCATTTTATTCAATATCTTTATGGGGAAAAGAAGCACCTAAGGTGGTTAACATAAATTTACTTTTCTCGACGACAATGAATAATAATGAAAGCGTTTATTTTTTTCCTAAAAATACATATCAATTTGATGGGAATGTAATAAATCGGATGCGATACTTTAACTTTACTACTCGTTTTTTGAAAAAATATACTTCTATGTATCCCCACGAATCCGACAATACTATGTTATTTCCTTTGCTTATATTGGTAGTATTTACTTTGTTCGTTGGATTCATAGGAATTGCTTTTGGTCAAGGGGAAATAAATTTTGATCTATTATCAAAATGGTTGGCTCCATCAAAAAATCTTTTACATCCAAATTCGGACTATTCCGTAGACTGGTATGAATTTTTGACAAATGCATTTTTTTCAATAAGTATAGCTTTTTTCGGAATTTTTGTGGCATCCATTTTTTATGGATCTGCTTATTCATCTTTCAAAAATTTGGACTTAATCAATTCATTTGTTAAAATAGGTCCTAAAAAAAGAGTTTTTTTGGACCAAATAGTAAATGTTGTATACAATTGGTCGTATAATCGTGGTTATATAGATTTTTTCTACACAAGGGTCGTAACCCGAAGTATAAGAGGATTAGCTAAACTAACTCATTTTTTTGATAGATGCATAATTGATGGAATTACAAACAGTGTTGGGATTGTAAGTTTCTTTGCGGGTGAAGGAATTAAATATTTAGTAGGGGGTGGACGAATCTCGTCTTATCTCTTTTTGTATTTATCTTTTGTGTTAATTTTTTTATTAATTTATTTTTTGTTTTTGAGTTTATAAAATTTTAATGATTTTTTATTTTTTTTTTCATTATTTTATATTTTAATTCTTTTGAATTTGAATATTTGATCTTAAATAAAAAAAATAAGTATGAATAAAAATCAATCAATATAGTAAGATAAGAGAAAAAATAATTGCATATTTTATTACATATTCATTCATTTATATAATATTCACTTATTTATATTATATATTCATTCATTTATATAATATTCACTTATTTATATTATATAATATTCGTATTCGCTTATTTATGTTATGTTATATATATAATATTCACTTATTATTTATTATTTTATAATTATTTTATATTTATTTTATACCTATTATATGTTATTATATTATTTTTATTTTAAATAATATTATTTTAATATAATCTTATCATTATTATATATTATATTATATTTTTATTACATATTATTTATTACATATTATTATGTTTTTTATATAATATAATTTTTTATATAATATTTTTATATAATATACATAATATCGTTTATACACAATATTGTTTATTTTTCATAGTATTTATAATAATATTTATATAATTATATAAATAATATAAAATAGCGGATCTCTCTTCGTCCTGTTTAGTTAGTTTCTTTTGGTTCCGAAGTTATTTCTATGTTGCTTTCTTCCTCATTTTCCTCATTTTTCTCCGTTGCTGAGGTTTCCTTGAGCTTTTTAGTAATAATAGGTAAAGGCATTCTGCCTAAATAGTATACACAAGTAATAAATAAGAGAATACTAAAGATTCGAGCCAGAGAATTTCTCAATTCTAAAAGAAGGTACTTATTAGATTGAATGGAATGATTTTGCCGTATCCAGAATAAGACCAATTCAACCCACTTAATAAAAAAAATGTGACCAATTAACCAACCAATAAAACTACTTGTTACAAATAACATCTTGTTGTTGCATCGAAACAGATAAATGTTGACTAATCTGGCTAGTGTTGAACTTGGTAAAATAAAATGGTTGAATAATTGAAAAATGAAATTATTCAGGAATATACATTGAATATTGAAATTACGTATTGAATTTCTAGTAGTAGATCCATAATCTAAAAAGTGCTTCTTATTGTTCCAGAAGAAATGAA